ACTAAATCACAAGCTTCTGATAAAAAACGAGCAGTTTTAGTAAGATTTGTAATATGAATACCTTTACGCTTGGCAGAAATATAAGGTGCCATCCTAGGATTCCATTTCCTAGTACCATGACCAAAATGAACTCCCGCTTCCATCATCTCTTCCAAATTGATATTCCAATACCTTCTTGTCATTTCTCCCCCCCACTTCCGCTTTTTTTTTTTGAAAAAAAAAAAGCGACGAGGTTGCCCTGAACTAAATAATTGTTCCGATGGAACCTTTTCTTCTACCGGAGATTGGCCATGTGGATGTCGATACACAATCCAAACCCCTACCCTCTATTCGTTATTATCTTTTTTTCGATTACCCCCAAAAATGACCATAAATAAAGAGTTTTTTTTATTTTAATTAAAAAAAAAAGTATGAATCCACTTTTAGGAATCATTAAATCCTCGAAATGATTGTTCTGATGTATCATGAAACTTCTTTGAAATGGAAGAATCAAATAATTCTCTGTGGTGGAACAAAATATCTCCGATTTCCCCCTCGAAAAAATTCTTCTTTTTGGTTTTCAAAGGAATGTTCTTATGTTGCCTTGAACGATGCACTAATCCTTTGAATCCGGTACCAACGGGTATCATCCCTCCTATAACAACGTTCTCTTTTAGGCCTTTCAACCAATCGATACGGCCCCGGAGAGCAGCTTTGGCTAAAACTCGAGCAGTTTCTTGAAAACTCGCTTCAGATATGAAACTTTGAGTATTCAAAGATGCCCTTGTTATTCCCAATAGGATGGCGCGGTAACAGATCGATTCTTCCAAAGCGCGCCCCGTTCGCGCCGCTCGCAACAATCCAATTAGTTCTCCAGGTAAAAAAACATTAGACATTCCATCCTCTGAAACCAACACCTTTGATGTTATTTGGCGTACAATAATTTCTATGTGCCTATTATGGATTTGCACCCCCTGGGATCGATAAACCTTTTGGATCTTATTAACCAAAGATATACGACTTTGCACTATAGTTAGTTCAGCCCCAATCAAGAATCCCCAAGGAATTCCAAGAATTTTTTTTATATGCTCGTTCCAACCCTCAATTCTTTTTTCTAGGTTCATCGATATTGAATCAATTGAACGCACTTCTAACACTTGTTCCACTTTTGGAAGACCCTGCGTTATATCACCGGATCTCGATTTTTCATATATAAATGTAACTAATGTATCTCCTTCGTAAAGGATTTCTCCATAATGACCATGAACAGTTGCTCCTGGAGTGGCCAAATAAGGCTTGGCGGATCTTATTACTACAGAGTCAACTTGAACAATCAAAACTTGACCCGATTTGAGATGGGGTCCGTTTTTGGATATACATACATTTTCACAAATAAACTGTCCAAGACTAATTATTGTGGATCTTTCTTCAAAATAATTATGATAATAATTATGATGGAGAAAATACCAATTCAAATTGAATGAATTCAAAACGATGTTACTGCATGAATCGGGATTCAAAATTCTCCCATTTTCATCCATTAAATAATAGTTAATTACTTGAAAAGTCTGTTTTAAATTTTCAAGTTGCAAATATTTAGTTACCAAAATAGGATTATGAGTTATTAAATAGTAAAATGAATAAAAATTCACAAATTGAAGGACTGTTCCTAAAGGGCCAATCGAATTCCTAATTTTAATTATAGGATCTTTTTTAATTGATTCTTTTATCACATTGTGATATTTTCCAGCGTTGAATGGACCCATTCGGAAACAATTAGATGATGACAAAATTATCAAAGATGGACATTCCTTATTTTTATTTAACAACGTGCGAATAGTTCCTTGATTTTGGCTAAGTAATTGTTGAATTTTTGTCTTGGAATAAAAGGGATTGCTATTGGTGTGATCTGACACATTATCTGAATCTGAGATCAATCCTGAGCCTGAGGGATCATTCCTTTTTCTGAGATACGAAATAGGGAATTTCACTAAGTCAATTCTTAGGAAATCTCGAATCAGACCATTTGTACTTACTTCAACAAAGGAAGTATGAGCCTCTTCGATAGAAGAACTTTTTTTGTCTTGGTCCCAATTCAAAATTAAACAAGTCCGAACTAATTGAATACTTGTATCAGAAATTCCCCGAATTGGTTTGCCATTTCTGTAAACAATATAATTGACAACTCGAAGTTGCATATTATCCCTTTCTTGTAACAGATCCGGGGGGAAGAGTGTTGCTAAATTTATACCGTCCAATACTTCATATGTCACTACGGGTCGAACTAAAACAAAATACTTTTTCTTAGTAGGTGTGATCCGTTGGACATAGATCCAATTTTTCCATTTTTTGGATTCCTTAAAATTTGTTTTTCCTGTTCCTGGGGGTATCAAGATGCCACTGTGTCGGGATATCTTATCTGTCTCTCCAGGAAAATGGATATCTCCAGAAAAGATTTTCAGTTCAATCCTTTTTTTTTTTCTCTCCACTCGGACTAATCCGCCCACTCGGCTTCTTGTAT